ATCCAATCAAAGGAATAATTGGAACTAATGTATCAAGCTTCTTCATAGCATTATCCATTATAAATGAATTTTCTAGCATTTGACCCCGTACCACCGAAAGGTTTGGTCGCATACTTGAAAAATAACCCAAAAAATCAAGGGAATGCTTGGATAATTGGTTTATATAAATCCTTCCTGGTTGAGACCACACATAAGAATGACATTGCCATAAATTGACAAGATAATATTTCCACTTATTCATCAGAAGAGGGGTATCCTTCGAAGACAGAATAGATTTTCCTTGATATCTAACATAATGCATAAAAGGATCCTTGAAGAACCATAAGATGGCGGCCGGAAAATCATTAACGAAGACTTCTTCTACAGGATATTTTTTTTTTTCATAGAAATGTATTCGCTCAAAAAAGATACCAGAAGAGGTTAATCGTAAATGAGAAGATTGATTACGAAGAAAAAGTAAAATGGATTCGTATTCACATACATGAGAATTATATAGGAGCAAGAATAATCGTGGATTACTTTTTGAAAAAATAATTTTTTTTGGAGTAATAAGACTATTCCAATTATAATACTCGTGAAGAAAGAGTCGTAATAAATGTAAAGAAGAGGGATCTTTCACCCAATAGCGAAGGGTTTGAACCAAGATTTCCAGATGAATGGGGTAGGGTATTAGTACATCTGATACATAATTTAAATGTGGGAATTTGTCCTCTAAAAAAGGAAATATTGAATGAATTGATCGTAAATTATAAGATTTTACGATTTCTGTCGCCTCTAAGGAAGATACTAATCGTAGGGAAAACGGAATTTCCACAATGACTGCAAATCCCTCCGACATCATTTGAGAATACAAATTTTTGTTGTACCCAAAAAATTTATTTTGGTTCGAATCATTAGCGGAAATTATCAAATGATTCTGTTGATACATTCGACTAATTAAACGTTTTATAATTAGTAAACTATATTTAGTGTCATAACCTACATTATCCAACAAAATCGATCTATTTAAACCATGATCATGAGCAAGTGCATAAATATACTCCCGAAAGATAAGTGGGTATAGGAAGTCATGTTGCTGATATCTATCTAGTTCTAAATATCCTTGAAATTCTTCCATTTTTTATTTGAACAAGAAAAGAAATAGGTGATTTATTGGGTTATCAAATGATACATAGTACGATACAGTCAAAACAAGGTATTATAGTAAGAAAATACCTCGGAACAAGTAAGACTCATCAACAGACTCTCTAGCCTCTCTTTTTCCATCTAATTGATTTATGTTCATTCTAGGGTAACAAGATGGTTAGAAGTCCTTTATTTTTTCAATCCAATCGCTCTTTTGATTTTGAAAAATCTTTATCAATATACTGCCTTCTTCTACACATTTATCTCTACCCCATAATGGGTAATAGCTAATAATTAGGACTCATAAGAAATTTATAATCCACTCATGGGAAAAGTTTTTCCCGTATTAAGCACTAATATATTTTTAACGTCTAATTAGATCGGGTAATCATTCAAAAATTAAGAACAGAAGCTCATTACTTTTTGTTTCCCTATAATTGGAACCGTAGTAGGGCTCTACCCATTTATTCACTCGACCAAATTCATTTTTTTTATTACACGACAAGAATTCAAACAATTTAAATAAGGTTTTGGACCTATTCGGTAAGAATGAAATATTCTTAGAATTATCCATTGATACGACATGCTGCTTTTTCCATTCATTCCTTTCAGGATCAGTCGTGGTCTTACAAACTCTACCGATGGTATGGACGAATCTTTTGCTTCATACAAATGTGTAAAAGATGCTAGCCGCACTTAAAAGCCGAGTACTCTACCGTTGAGTTAGCAACCCAAATAAAATAATTAGAATGTGTAGATACAATCGGAATCTCAATAAAAAAAAGATTGAATTGCACAACGCAATCCAAACCAATCAAAACATTAAAATAGCAAAAATTTTTAAAATTCTAATTGATTAGATTCTGAACATAATAAAAATGAACAGATCCGATGAAAAAATTCTCAGATAAAAATAGGGATAAAGTAAAATATTTATAAATAGCTCCTTGTCTCTTATGTCATCCATTAATTCTATAGTATATATAGATTTTTATTGAGTTTAATCTTAATCAAAAAAAGACTTCTTGTATCACAGAAAATACAAGAACCCATTATTTGAATGAAATAAAAGCTATGGGACGGAGATATAAATGGATCCTTTTATCCACGATCGGATTATATTTATTTGATACACTGTTGTCAATATGAATGTTGAGAAAAGAATACAAAAGAAAAAACAATTTATAAATATAACTAACAATTCCAATTTCAATCAATTAGACAATTAGAATTCTAAGAAAAAATAAGAAAAAAAAAAAAACTAAGGACTTGTGTTGGATTGGCACTATATATAATATTTCTATACAACACAACATTGATACAATATTGGTGGAAAAATAAATTAAGTAAACAAATGAGGTTTATTCACTAAAATAAGCAAGTGAAATCCTTTGTGTTTTTTTATTTGTTCCTTAACTCATTGACAGTAATCTCAAAATTTTATATTTATAGACCCGATTACTTCATTTATTTATTCACTTAATCTTTTTCTATCTATTTTATATATATCAATAAAATTTATATCAATAAAATATAAATAGATTTTTGTCGTTATAAAAGACACTCTTTTATAGTAACAATAATAAATTTAGTATGATATAAATAGAACAAAAGAGGAAATAGCAAAGAAACAAAAAGGTTATACAAGGCTATATACAAATCATCCACATTTTTTTATTTCATTAATTGAATTTTATTTGTTGATTAGGGCGAAGTTCCGTAAAAACCCCCGCCCTTTTTGAAATATCATGAACAGTTCCTGTAGGTTGAGCACCTTTTTCAAGGAAATATAGAATAGCAGGAACATTTAAATAGATTTGATTCTTTATCGGGTCATAAAAACCCACTTTACGAAGATCTCTTCCCTCTCGTCGGGATCGAACATCAATTGCAACGATTCGATAAATGGCTCATTGGGATAGATGAACAATACTCCCCCCCCCCTAGAAACGTATAAGAAGTTTTCTCCTCGTACGGCTCGAGAAAATTCTAAATTATGTCTATGTATAGAATCATAATATCAAATAGATCCATAAAATCATCAAATTCATTATATTATTGATTTTAGTTTAAATACTTTTTCTTAGTCTTCCCCCCCCCCCCAAAAAAAAAAATTATTTGTATCCTCATAACTCAAGTTGAATAACTCTCAAATAACTCAAAAGAAACCTTTTAGGTATTAAATTTATTGAGTGGTCTCTAACCCTTTTTGTCTGTCTCCTTTAGAATCTATTTTGATTCTTAATTAGAATCTATTTGGATTCTTAAATATGATCTGGTTGTTGAGACAATTGAAAACGGTATTTCCTTGTTCCAGGATCTTTATCTTTGCCTTGAATCATTGGGTTTAGACATTACTTCGGTGATCTTTAAATCGTTTCAAAACGGCAGCAACATACCATTTTTTGTGATTTCTTTCTATCAAAGAATCGTATGAATGGTTGATTCCTACGTAATACACTTTACTTTTGATTTGATCAAAAGAGTTTTACCAATTCCAACAAAATTAACTTTAAAATTTTATCGAATTGGATCCTTTAGATTTATATATCTAAAATATACTTACGAAGTTGTTCCAATTTATTGATCGATACTAACCTTAGATTCTTGCCCTTGAGAAATTAATCAATACGTTCTACTCGAGCTCCATCGTGTACTATTTACATGGCAACACTCTCAAAAATGAGAGTTCCAGTGGAACAGAACAAATGATGTCGAGCCAAGAGCACTTTCGTTCCTATATAATATAAAAAAGTGGTGGATGTAAGAATCCACAGCTGATCATGTCCTTCAAGTCGCACGTTGCTTTCTGCCACATCGTTTTAAACGAAGTTTTACCATAACATTCCTTCAGTTTGGAACCAGTATGTAATTGATTCAATTATGGAATCGTGAATAATCATCGGTTCGGCCGGTACATAATAATCTATACTTTTTTCTTCTATATGAAGAATGGATAATGTATGACGAAGTCTCAACAAGAATTCAATCAATTTAACCCCATTGTTTATAATTTTTTTTTTATTATAACTAACATAACATGAATAAATAAACACGAATAAACAAGTTATTTTGAATCTCTATCTTCAAGTAACGTGATAGGATAAATTCAACAATTTCACACTTCTTAGAGTACCAAGAACTCATAAGAAATCATTAAAAAGATTTAATTGATTGAATAGTTTCCTACCCTATATCATTATTTGCATAAGGTTTTACAGTAAGTACCATTCGCTTTTTATCATCATTAAGAGAAAGATAAATCCATATTGGATTAAACCATCAATGATTAATAAAAAAAAAAAGACTGATGTAAGGAAAGATTGAAGATTTAGGTTGTTATTTTTTCATATTTCATATTGTAAAATCAGTAATATTTAACAAATCCAAATTTCGTTTCATATGCGTGTTATTTGAACTCGATTAAATTTGTGAAAAAGATATGATTAATAAAAAAAAAAAAAAAAGAAATCTAAGAATCACATTCTATAACAATATTATACTCCTAAACGGAAGACTGGTCGAAAAGACAATCTTTATTTTGATATATTTTATTATGATATAGATTATGATATAGATATATATTTTATTTTTTATTATAAATAAAAAATAAAAAAATTATAGATTAATAAAATGATCGTGGGTCAGGTATGTTCTGGGACGGAAGGATTCGAACCTCCGAATAGCGGGACCAAAACCCGTTGCCTTACCACTTGGCCACGCCCCATTTCTAGTCGACACTAATAAACACTAATATTGTTACTGGTTGTTCGTCAACTCAAGTCTAAATATCTATTATCTATAAAATATATTACTAGAATTTTTATACATGTAGACGTAGAATTAAACAGAATTTATTGATCATTACATATAATTCAATTAAGATATTGTATGAAAGTATGGTTTATTCTATTCTCTTTTGATTTGAGAATTGAAGGATTTTTGATTGGGTGAGTTCAAATCAAAGAAAGTTTTTTGGTCTATCTTATTTTCTTTTTATTCATTTTTCTTTTCTATGAATAATAACATATTTATAATAATAAAATAATAAAAAAAAAATAATAAAAAACTCAATTTATTTCAATCAAAATAAATAAAATACAATTATCCTCAAGAACAAAATGTTTGTTATGCTTAATATATTTAGTTTGATCTGTATCTGTCTTAATTCTGCTCTTTATTCAAGTAGTTTTTTCGTCGCCAAATTGCCCGAGGCCTACGCTTTTTTAAATCCAATCGTAGATGTTATGCCAGTAATACCCCTGTTTTTTTTTCTCTTAGCCTTTGTTTGGCAAGCTGCTGTAAGTTTTCGATGATATCTTTAATTTAATAATGTCTAGACAAATTCATGATTTATTGAAAAAAAAAAAAATTCAAAGAAAAGAATTGATAAGATCAGATAAGTCTTACACCCTCAATTCAAATATTGAAATTCTTGTACAACCGCAAAAAATCTGGATCACCCCACTTTATTTCTTGGTGTCAAAATAAAAAATAAAAATAGTAGGGTATGCGGTATAAAAACGGAGAATCTATTCTCTTTTTTACTAAAAAAAATCTTGGAGATTATGTAATGCTTACTCTCAAACTATTTGTTTACACGGTAGTGATATTCTTTGTTTCTCTCTTTATTTTCGGATTCCTGTCTAATGATCCAGGACGTAATCCTGGACGTGAAGAATAAAAGATAAGGTTTTCCTTGCTTGATTTTAAAATGTTCTTAGTAGGATTTTATCTATTACACATTTTTAACTATTAAAAATAAAAAGAGCTCGCGAAAAATTCGAAAGAAAATACCAAGTCATCAACAAAAACGGAAAGAGAGGGATTCGAACCCTCGGTACGAAAAACTCGTACAACGGATTAGCAATCCGACGCTTTAGTCCACTCAGCCATCTCTCCTCCCAATTGAAAAAGGATAATACTATGTTACATTATAAAAAATAAGGATTGAAAGAGCCCTTCATAATATTTTTTTTTCATCCGAGAGTGCTTTTTAGTTCCACGGCCCGGCTAAGTACTGACCAGGCCGGGCCCGCCATTTATTGTTCCAACGAATCATAAATAATTTTTTTTTTATTTGAAAACTAAAATACTTGCTTGTTATTACGATTGGAAAAATAAAAACTCTTTTGATTTCTATGATATAGAATCAAATGATATCGAATCAAAGTGTCGTTTCTTATCTTAATTTTTTATATTTATTCTTTATTTTCTTTATTCCTTTTATTTTAGTAAAGTAAATAAATAACAAAAAGGGAACTGTGGATTCTTGCACAATACATTTTCATGTATGTTATGGCTTAAGTAGTTTTGTCGAGACGTCTAGGTCAAAAACCTCCGGCAAAAAAACACTTGTTATTTAGTTTTAGTTATTGAAATTTAATGAATTCTCTTTTCCGAATCTCATTGGGTTCTCTGATACAACACGTAAACGCTCTAATTTTCATGATTATTTTATGATCCTATCCTTTCTTTTTACTCTTTTCACTTTTTATTACGACCCATTTTCTTGTTCGACAAAAGGTTCATTTATATACAATAATCGGATTGTAGCGGGTATAGTTTAGTGGTAAAAGTGTGATTCGTTCTATAATCCTTTATATAGTTAAGGGGTCTTTCGGTTTGATTAATATTTCATTCCGACCAAAAACTTTATTTCTTAAAAGGATTTAATCCTTTACCTCTCAATGAAAAATTCGAGGAAGAATATACATTCTCGTGATTTGTATCCAAGAATCAATTAAAAATTGAAAAATTGGATTATGAGATTACGAAACATAATTTTTTTTTTAATTAGATCAATACTTCTAATTGAATAAGTATGAGTAAAGGGTCCATGGATAAAGATAGAAAGTGGCTTTCTAATCGTAACTAAATCTTTAATTTGGAATTTGTATTACGGAAATTGAAGCAAAATGGCTATTAAACAATGACTTTGGTTTACTAGAGACATCGACAAATTGTTTTAGCTCGGTAGAAACAAAATGCTTTTCCTAAGGATTCTCTCACATAGAAATAGAGAACGAAGTAACTAGAAAGGTTGTTATAATATAATCCCCCTCTTTTCTATAGGGATCATCTAGAAAGCGGGTTGTTCTGAATACATTCAGACAGAAAAGCTGACATAGATGTTATGGGTGGAATTTTTTTTTTCGTTCATGTCTTAATATAGGAATTTATACATCTTCCATAAAGGAGCCGAATGAAACCAAAGTTTCACGTTCAGTTTTGAATTAGAGACGTTAAAAATGATGAATCAACGTCGACTATAACCCCTAGCCTTCCAAGCTAACGATGCGGGTTCGATTCCCGCTACCCGCTTTTACTTTATTTTTTTATTAAATTAATAAGAAATAATAAGAAATAAGAAAA